AATTTTTATCTTTGATTTTTTAGCATTGAGAAGTTTTTTGTAAATTTTAATCGAGTTTTTTGGGTTAATAATTTTTTACATGTAAAGGTTATTATGGCATGTATATATATATAAATAAATAAAATGCGGATGCTAATTCTTATTTCAACTTAGTTAGCTCGTACGTTCTCGAACCTTCCTTGGTTTCGGGGTTTGACAAGGATAACAGGATTTGCTGAGCGTAGGGGGTAGGGGGGTTTGTCGCGCGTAAGCCAAAAAGGGGGGCATCTATATAAGGGTAAGTGGAAGAAAGAATGAATATATTATGCACTTGACTTATACGTATGTAATTCTTAAGGTATGTCTTTCAATAGTTAAATATACTTGTCTTTAAGCAAGGAAATGTACTACCTTAATTTAATTATTGAGATTACACTCTGAGATGCAAGCGAAAGGCTACCAAAAAAGAGAACCCCTATGCATTTAAGAGAGTGCCCGGCATGTGGGGTTAATGAGGAGTATGAAATTACACCAATAGCCGGATGCCAATTCGATGTAAGAGGAGGGAATCTTAAAGCCATGGCCATGAGATGTAGAATCAGATGCAAGTAATAATTCACTAAATGCCACCCCCACGATTTGTGTCCCTGATTCTATCAAGCATGATATGCCTTTATATAAGCTGGTTGGTGGTCTCTTACTGATAACTAGTTAAAATAAATTTTTGTGGAATAATTCATCAATCTTAAAATAAATTATTTTTAAATCTTAAGGTAATGTCTTATGTACGTTTTAAGATGCTAGTACCTGCTTTTAGGTTAAAATAAGTGTATGGTGATAATACATATATGGGTTGAACCCCTATTATATAGGACAAAAAAATATAATTGTCCATTATTATCAGAAGATAGTTTAATTTAGAATTCTGGCTTTGGGAGCCAGGGGTGGGAGTTAAAATCTCCTTTTTCTGGGCGCTAGGGGGGAATTTAACCTCCGATCTTCGGATTACAAGACCGATGCTTTTATACTAAGCTACTAGGGCAGGCTCATTTCAGTGCTTTGTTCTCCAGCCATCCTGCTATAGGGGTAAGGATGAGGAAGAGTGCAAAATACAATACTGATGCGATTTGGCCAATGATAATATATGGGTGTTCTACGGGTATTCCTCCAATTCATGTTAAGATGGCCATATCTGCTACTAAAGTTCAAAATAAAAATTGGGTAATGGGACGAAATGTTAATCCTCGTTGTTTTGAGGTGTGTAAAATTGGTACAACTATAAGCACTAAGATAGAAAATAGTAATGCAAGAACTCCTCCTAGTTTATTAGGAATTGATCGTAAAATTGCGTAAGCAAATAGGAAATATCATTCTGGCTTAATATGTGGTGGGGTGACTAATGGGTTTGCTGGAATGAAATTTTCTGAGTCCCCTAACAGGTTAGGAGAAAATAGTGCTAGAGATGTTAGGGCTAATAGTATTATTACAAAGCCAAGAAGGTCCTTATAGGAAAAATAGGGGTGGAAAGAAATTTTATCTGCGTCGGAATTTAACCCGGCGGGATTATTGGATCCTGTTTCGTGGAGAAACAGAAGATGAAGAAGGGTTGCGGCGGCAATGACGAAGGGGAATAAGAAGTGGAATGCAAAGAATCGTGTTAGTGTTGCATTGTCTACTGAAAACCCACCTCAAATTCATTGAACTAACATGTCACCTATATAAGGGACAGCTGATAATAAATTAGTAATTACTGTAGCGCCCCAAAAGGATATTTGTCCTCATGGAAGAACATAGCCTACAAAGGCTGTTATTATTACTAGAAGTAGAAGAACAACTCCAATATTTCAGGTTTCTTTATTAAGATACGAGCCGTAATATAATCCTCGGGCAATGTGCATATAAATGCAAATAAAGAAGAATGATGCCCCGTTAGCGTGTAAATTACGGATAAGTCAGCCATAGTTTACGTCTCGACAAATATGAGCGACTGATGAAAATGCAGTTGAAATATCTGAAGTATAGTGTATTGCTAAAAATAGTCCAGTTAAGATTTGGGTAATTAAACATAATCCTAAAAGGGATCCAAAGTTTCATCATGCTGAAATATTAGATGGTGTTGGTAAATCAACTAGTGCATCATTAGCGATTTTTATTAGTGGGTGAGTTTTTCGTAGGCTTGCCATTATGGTTCTTGTAGTTGAACTACAACGGTGGTTCTTCAAGTCATTGGTCTCGGTTAAAGTCCGAGCAAGAATTATGACCTATTTTATGTTTTTATTGCTGGTAGCTTTGGTTATTGGTTTAATTGCTGTTGCTTCTAATCCTACCCCTTATTTTGCTGCTTTGGGTTTAGTGGTGGCGGCGGGGGTTGGGTGTGGTATTTTAGTTGGTTGTGGAGGTTCTTTTTTATCTCTGGCTCTTTTTTTGATTTATTTAGGGGGCATACTTGTAGTTTTTGCTTATTCGGCAGCTTTAGCTGCTGAGCCTTTTCCGGAGGCTTGGGGAAGTCGTTCTGTAATAATATATGTTTTAACTTATCTAGTGGGTGTTGTATTGGCAGCTAGTCTATTTTGAGGGGGATGATATGAGGGTTCTTTAGTTATCATTGATGGTTTAAAAGAATTGTCTTTATTACGGGGAGATGTGGGAGGGGTAGCTGTAATATATTCTTTTGGGGGAATAATACTTGTTATTTGTGCGTGAGTGCTGCTTTTAACACTTCTTGTGGTCTTAGAACTTACGCGAGGTTTAAGTCGGGGTGCTCTTCGAGCAGTTTAAAAAAGGACTAAAAGAGTTGCCAAGGTTGTGGTTAGAAGAAAGATGGTTAAATATGTTTTAATTATCCCTCGTTGAATATCACTTGTTGTTTTTGCTATAATTGTTTGGGTTAATGCCAACCCTTTAGGGCCTGAGACTTCAAGTCATGTTTGGTCAAGTTTAGTTGCCACTGATTGGCCTAAAATTAAATTAAGTTTGGGTGGAAGGCGGTGAATTACTATGGGAAAGTATCCTAGTATATTTGAGAAGTGGTGGGGGGTAATTGAGGGGGCTATTTTAATTTGTTTGTTGGTTAAGTTAGTAAGTTCTATTGCTACTAAGAGGCCTACCACTGTGACAATAATAGCGGCTATTTTTAGAGTGGGTGATATTGTTATTGCAGGAACTTTTAAGGGTAAAAAGTTAGAAGTAATAATTAGTCCGGCAATAATGCTGCCTCAAGCAAGTCGTTTAATGGGATTAATTACTAAAGAATTATTTTCATTAATGGGGGGTAAAGGTAAAAATCGTGGGGATCCTATTGTTACGAAGAAAACCACCCGGAAACTATAAACGGCGGTGAAAGATGTAGCAATTAATGTAAGGATTAAGGCTCAGGCGTTAAGGTGGGAGGTGTTTAGGGCTTCAATAATAGCATCTTTTGAGAAGAATCCTGCTAGAAAGGGGGTTCCGGTTAGTGCTAGGCTGCCGATTGTTAGATAAGTTGAAGTGGCAGGTATTAAATTGTGGAGGCCGCCTATTTTTCGAATATCCTGTTCATCATTTAGGCTGTGAATAATTGAGCCGGAACATAAAAATAATATGGCTTTAAAAAAGGCGTGTGTGCAGATGTGAAGGAACGCTAGTTGTGGTTGGTTAAGTCCAATTGTTACTATTATTAAGCCAAGTTGACTGGATGTAGAGAAAGCTACAATTTTTTTAATGTCGTTTTGGGTTAAGGCACAAGTGGCTGTAAATAGCGTTGTTAGTGCTCCTAGACATAAACAAGTTGTTAGTGCTATTTTATTATTTTCTATTAAGGGGTGAAGTCGAATTAATAAGAAAATACCTGCAACAACTATAGTACTTGAGTGAAGTAGGGCAGATACTGGGGTAGGGCCCTCCATGGCAGAAGGAAGTCAGGGATGCAGGCCAAATTGGGCCGACTTTCCTGTTGCTGCAAGAATTAATCCTATTAGGGGGACTGTTATGTCAATATTTTTTGATAGAAAGAAAATTTGCTGAATTTCTCAGGAATTAAAGTTTATTGCGAACCAAGCTATGCTTAAAATTAGGCCAATGTCGCCGACACGGTTGTAAATAACGGCCTGGAGGGCCGCTGTATTAGCATCTGCTCGCCCGTATCATCAACCGATAAGTAAAAAAGATATAATTCCAACACCTTCTCAGCCAATGAATAGTTGGAATATGTTATTAGCTGTCACTAAAATAATTATAGCAATCAGAAATATTAATAAATATTTGAAGAAGCGGTTTATGTTGGGGTCGGCATGTATATATCATAATGCAAATTCTAAAATAGATCAAGTGACATATAAGGCAATGGGGGTAAAAATGAGGGAATAGTGATCAAATTTAAGGCTAATATTTGTGTCAAATATATTTGTGTTTATTCAGTGTCAATTTGTAGTAATGCTTTCTGTTCCTTGATCGAGAAAAATTATTAATGGTAAGAGGCTAATAAAAAATGAAATGCTGATGGCTGTTTTTACGTGTTTATTTGCTCAGTCTGATTTTTGTGGCTCAGGGTTTAATGTTAAAAGGAGTGGAAGTATTAAAATAATAAAAATTAAGGTAAATGAGGATGATATAATTATAGTTGAAAAGTTCATAGCTTTTACTTGGATTTGCACCAAGAGTTTTTGGTTCCTAAGACCAATGGATAAACTATTATCCTTTAAAAGCGTGAAAAAGCCGCGGATTTTAACCACGGTGCATAAGGATTAGCAGTACTTATTGATTTATATCCTTTTTCGGTGAGTAAAGAGGTTTTAACTCCTGTCTTTAGAATCACAATCTAATATTTTGGTTAAACTATACTTACTAATAACATCAACCTCATATTAGTTCAGGTTTTAAGACAAGAAGAATTACGGGCACTAAGTGGAGGGCTATTAGTAGGTGTTCTCGGGTGTGAAATGGTTGAAGTTTAATAATGTGAGTGGGTGTTTGGCCTCGTTGAGATATTAAGAATATATAAAGAGAGTAGCCTGCAGTAATTAAGGTTCCTAACCCTGTAAGGCCGATGGTTCAGGGAGACCAAGAAAATAGTGTTGTAATAATTATTAGTTCCCCTATTAGATTAGGTAGTGGTGGTAGTGCAAGATTGGCTAAATTGGCAATGAATCATCATACTGCTGTTAGGGGAAAGATCATTTGTAGACCCCGGGCAAGAATTATTGTTCGGCTGTGTGTTCGTTCATAGGCTGTATTAGCCAAACAGAATAATATTGAAGAAACTAAACCATGAGCAATTATTAAGATAATTGCCCCTGAAAACCCTCAAGGGGTTTGAATTAAAATGCCCCCTGCTACAAGACCCATATGACTTACGGAAGAATAGGCAATTAATGATTTAAGATCTGTTTGTCGTAAACAGATCGACCCTGTCATAATAATTCCTCATAGTGCTAAAATAATAAATGGATAAATTAGTTCTTTGGATAGCGGGTCTAGTATAATTATTATTCGTATTATTCCATATCCACCTAGTTTTAAAAGTACTGCTGCTAGGACTATTGAACCTGCGACAGGGGCTTCTACATGTGCTTTAGGCAGTCAAAGATGAACACCATATAAAGGTATTTTTACTAAGAAAGCAATCAAACATCCGGCCCATCAAATCTTATGTCCTCATGAGTTTAATGTTATTGGTTGTGTATATTGAATAATTAATATGGACAGGGTTCCTGTAGATTGTTGAAGTAAAAGTAGTGCTACTAATAGTGGGAGAGATCCTGCTAACGTGTAGAATAAAAAATAGGTTCCTGCATTAAGGCGTTCAGTTTGATTTCCCCACCGGGTAATAATAATAAGTGTTGGGATTAATGTGGCTTCAAATATAATATAAAATATAATAATTTCTGTGGCGCCAAATGCTATAATTAAAAAAGTTTGTAAAGAAGTAAGAAGTATGAGATATAAACGTTGTCGGCTAAGGGGTTCTGGGTTAATATGATTTTGGCTGGCTAAAATTATTAGAGGGAGTAGCCAGCATGTTAAAACTAAAAGGGGGGTTGATAGAGGGTCGGTTGCTAAGTATGTGTTAGATGCTGTTCATCCGGCTTCTGAGGTTCATTTTATTCATGTTAAACTTACAAGAGCGATTAGAAGGCTATGTGCTGTTGTAGTGGTTCATAATCATTTAGAGGGGGTTAATCAAATTGTTGGAAATAATATAATTGTGGGAATTAGTACTTTTAGCATTGTAGGAGGTTGAGGTTTTGTAGTCGGTCAGTCCCGTGGGTTCGAGCGGTGGCTACTAGTAATGCGAGCCCTGTACTTGCTTCGCAAGCCGAAAATGCTAAAAGTAGTATTGGAGCAGAAGAGAAGCTTGTAGATTCAAATTGTAATGCTCAGAGGGCTAAAGCAATGAAAAGAGATAGTATTATTCCTTCAAGGCATAATAATGCGGAAAGTAGGTGGGTGCGGTGGAATGCTAGTCCTATTAATCCTAAAATAAATGCTGAACTAAAACTAAAGTGTACTGGCGTCATAAGGGGGTTGTGGATTTTAACCACAATTTTCTGAGCCGAAATCAGAGGTCTTATTTTGGACTAACTCCCTATTCTGCTCATTCTAGGCCCCCTTGTGTTCATTCATAAATTAAGCCTAGGGTTAGAAGAATTAAAACTATAGTGGCTCAAAAAAATGTTCCTGTAGGGTTATGAAGTTGGTCACCTCAGGGAAGGGGAAGAAGAAGGGCAATTTCTAAATCAAATAGTAGAAAAAGGATTGCTACTAAAAAAAATCGGAGTGAAAAAGGCAGTCGAGCAGACCCTAAGGGGTCAAATCCACATTCGTATGGGGATAATTTTTCTGCATCTGGATTAATTTGAGGAAGTCAAAAAGATACTACTGCTAGAATTATGGATAGGGCTATTGTAATAACAATGATAGTCATGATTAAGTTCATTATCTTTCCCTGGGGTTTAACCAAGACTGTGTGATTGGAAGTCACTTGTACTAAATTAATACTAGAAAGATATGAGCCTCATCAATAGATGGATACGTAAAGGAATAATCACACTACGTCGACAAAGTGTCAGTATCAAGCAGCGGCTTCAAAGCCGAAGTGGTGTTCAGATGTAAAATGGTATTGGATTTGACGAATTAGACAGACAATTAGGAAAGTTGAGCCAATAATTACGTGTAGTCCGTGAAATCCTGTGGCCACAAAGAAGGTAGAGCCATAAACACCGTCTGCAATTGTAAAAGGTGCTTCATAATATTCTATCGCTTGAAGTGCTGTAAAATATAATCCTAATAAAATTGTTAGTGCAAGGGATTGAATGGCTTGTTTTCGTTCACCTTCTATAATGCTGTGGTGAGCTCATGTAACTGTTACTCCAGATGCTAGTAGTACTGCAGTATTTAAAAGTGGGACTTCAAAAGGGTCTAGCGGTGTAATTCCTGTAGGGGGTCAGCATCCTCCTAATTCAGGGGTAGGTGCCAAACTTGAATGATAAAAGGCTCAGAAAAATCCAAGAAAGAAGAATACTTCAGAGGTAATGAATAAAATTATTCCGTATCGTAATCCTTTTTGGACTGGGGGTGTGTGGTGACCTTGGAAGGTTCCCTCTCGGATAATATCTCGTCATCATTGATATATTGTTAAAAGTAGTAAAATTAATCCTAAGGTTATTAATGTTATTGAATTAAAGTGGAACCAGATTGCTAGGCCGGATGTTATTAATAAAGCTCCGACGGCACCGGTTAGTGGTCATGGGCTTGGATCAACCATATGATATGCATGCGCTTGGTGGGCCATTAAACGTTCTCTTGAAGATAGAGGCTTAGAAGAAGCACAAATACATAGGCTTGAATTATTGCAACTGCAACTTCTAGGAGTGTTAGAAGAAATAGTACTGTGGCGGTTAAGATTGCTACTGTAGGTATTATTGGCATAAGTACAAATACAGCTGTGGCAATTAGTTGAATTAATAGGTGGCCGGCTGTTAAATTGGCTGTAAGTCGTACCCCCAGGGCGAGTGGTCGAATAAGTAGGCTAATTGTTTCAATAATAATTAACACTGGAATTAAAGGGATAGGAGTCCCTTCTGGTAAGAGGTGACCGAGAGCAACCGTTGGTTGATTTCGCATTCCAATAATTACTGTAGCAAGTCATAGTGGCACAGCAAACCCTATATTAAGAGATAATTGAGTTGTGGGTGTAAATGTGTACGGTAGAAGGCCTAGTATATTAATAGTAATTAAAAACACTATTAATGAGGCTAACAATAGTGCTCATTTATGTCCTCCTACATTTAAAGGTATCATTAGTTGGTTTGTAAATCGATTAATAAATCATGTTTGGACGGTAATAAGTCGGTTATTTAGTCAGCGAGAAGGAGGAGTTGGAAAGAGGGTTCAGGGAAGTGCAATTGCAACGGCAATCAGTGGAATACCTAAAAAAGAGGGGCTCGCAAATTGATCAAAGAAGCTTGTTATCATGGTCAGTCTCAGGATTCAGTTTTACATTGTTCTTCATTAATGGGTGATGGTTCATTTGGTGTCGTATGATTTAAGATTTTAGTGGGAATAATTGTGAGGAAAATAATTCATGAAAATATTAGGATTGCAAATCAGGGGTTGGGATTTAATTGAGGCATTTCACTAGAGGTGGTCGGTAGGCACCAAACTTTGGCTTAAAAGGCCAACGCTTTGTCCGATAATTAGCTTTCTAGTGAGGCGTCTTCTAATATTAGTGAGGATCAGTTTTCAAAATGTTCTAGGGGAACTGCTTCTACTACAATGGGCATAAAGCTGTGATTAGCACCACAAATTTCAGAGCACTGTCCATAAAATACACCAGGGCGTGAAGCGATGAAAGCAGCCTGATTTAATCGTCCAGGAACTGCATCTATTTTTACACCAAGAGAGGGGACAGCTCAAGAGTGAAGTACATCTTCGGCAGAGACTAAAACACGGACTGGTGATTCCATGGGCACTACTATTCGATGGTCTGTTTCTAAAAGTCGAAATTGTCCGGGAGTTAAGTCTTGGGTTGGAACTATATAGGAATCAAAGCCTAGGTTTTCGTAGTCTGTGTATTCGTAGCTTCAATATCATTGATGTCCTATGGCTTTAATTGTAAGGTGGGGATCATTGATTTCGTCTATTAAATATAAAATTCGGAGGGATGGAAGAGCAATTAAGACTAAAATTACAGCTGGTAAAATTGTTCATACAATTTCGATTTCTTGGGAGTCTAAAATATATTTATTAGTTAGTTTAGTTGAAACCATTGCAATAATAATATAAAGTACTAAGGTGCTAATTAAAAATACAATTATTAGAGCGTGGTCGTGAAAGTGAAGAAGCTCTTCTATAACGGGTGATGCCGCGTCTTGGAATCCTAGTTGTGTGGGATGTGCCATTAAATTTAAGGCATACAGGAATTTAACCTGTGATTTCACCTCGACAAGGTGATGTAATTTACAAATTTTACTAATGTCTTTAGAAGAAAGTGACAGAGTGGTTATGTGACTGGCTTGAAACCAGTATATGGGGGTTCAATTCCTTCCTTTCTCGTTAGTTTGATTGAACTTGGACGAAGGCTGGTTCTTCAAATGTGTGGTATGGTGGAGGGCAGCCATGAAGTCATTCTACATTAGTTATTGTTAGTTCTACGGAAGACACTTCACGTTTAGCAGCGAAAGCTTCTCAGAGAATAAAGAGGAATATGATTACTGCTACTAAGGAAATTAAGGATCCAATAGATGATACAGTGTTTCATAGAGTATAGGCATCTGGATAATCTGAATACCGTCGTGGCATTCCGGCTAGACCAAGGAAATGTTGTGGAAAGAATGTAAGATTAACACCAATAAATATTACACCAAAATGAATTTTTGTTCAGGTGTCATTTAGGGTGTACCCTGTAAATAAGGGAAATCAATGAACGAATGCTGCTATAATCGCAAACACGGCGCCTATTGATAAGACATAGTGGAAGTGTGCGACTACGTAATATGTGTCATGTAAAACAATATCAAGTGATGAATTTGCTAGAACAATTCCTGTAAGTCCTCCGACTGTAAAAAGGAAAATAAAACCAAGGGCTCATAATATTGGGGTTTCTCATTTAATAGAGCCTCCGTGAAGGGTAGCAAGTCAACTAAAGACTTTTACACCTGTGGGGATAGCAATAATTATTGTTGCAGATGTAAAATAGGCACGAGTGTCTACATCTATACCTACGGTAAACATATGGTGGGCTCAGACGATAAAGCCAAGAAGGCCAATAGCCATTATAGCCCAAACTATTCCTATATATCCGAAAGGTTCTTTTTTGCCGGCGTAATAGGCTACAACATGTGAAATAATGCCAAATCCTGGTAAAATAAGAATATAGACTTCTGGGTGTCCAAAAAATCAGAATAGGTGTTGATATAAAATTGGGTCTCCTCCTCCTGCGGGGTCAAAGAAGGTAGTATTAAGATTTCGATCGGTGAGAAGCATTGTAATGCCGGCGGCTAATACGGGTAATGATAAAAGAAGTAATACGGCTGTAACTAAAACAGCTCAAACAAAGAGGGGCGTTTGATACTGTGAGATGGCTGGAGGTTTCATGTTAATAATTGTGGTAATAAAATTTACCGCTCCTAAAATTGATGATACACCTGCTAAATGTAGTGAAAAAATAGTTAGATCTACTGAGGCCCCTGCGTGGGCTAAATTCCCAGCGAGTGGGGGATATACTGTCCATCCTGTCCCAGCCCCGGCTTCTACACCAGAAGAGGCTAATAAAAGTAAAAAGGAGGGGGGCAGAAGTCAGAAACTCATATTATTTATTCGTGGGAATGCTATGTCTGGTGCCCCAATTATTAAAGGAACAAGTCAGTTTCCAAATCCTCCAATAAGAATTGGTATTACTATAAAGAAAATTATTACGAAGGCGTGGGCGGTAACAATGACGTTGTAAATTTGGTCATCGCCTAAAAGCGATCCAGGTTGACTTAATTCAGCCCGGATAAGGAGGCTTAAAGCGGTCCCCACTATTCCGGCTCAGGCACCAAATACAAGATAAAGGGTACCAATGTCTTTGTGATTAGTAGAAAAGAATCAGCGTGTAATTGCCACAGGTAAGGTAGCCGAGCATCCAGGCGGTGGGTTGTAGCCCCGAAGACAAAGGTTTAAGTCCTTTCCTTATCAGAGCCTTGTGGTGAAGAAGCATGTTGGATTGCAAATCCAGAGACGCAGACTAATACCTGCCGGGGCTTTTCCCGCCTTACCGGCTAACGGCGGGAAAGTAGATGGATGCTCGCTGGTTTGAGCGCTTAGCTGTTAACTAAGAGTTTGTAGGATCGAGGCCTTCCCATCTAGAAAGGCCTTAGTTTAATAAAAACATTTGATTTGCAATTAGAAAATGCAAGATAGATTCTTGTAGGCCTTATCAGGAACTAGAAGGTTTTCACTTCTGTTTAGGGCTTTGAAGGCCCTTGGTTTAAGTACTATCCTAAGTTCCTAAGAAGTAAGTATTAGAATAGCCGGGGTCACGGGAAGAAGGGCCAAGGCAGTAATAGTAAAAAATGCTAGTGATAAGGGGGTTTGAGTTGAGTTTGTCCGCCAAGGGATAGTTGAGTTGTTTATGTTAGGAGAGATGGTTAGTGTTATTGCGTAACAGAGTCGAAGGTAAAAATATAAGCTAAGTAGGGCGGCTAGAGCTATAATTGTGGCGGTGATGGGAAGGTCTTGTTTTGTTAATTCTTGTAAGATTAACCATTTTGGTATAAATCCTGTTAGTGGGGGTAGACCCCCTAATGAAAGAAGAACAAGAGCTGTTGTTGCTGTGAGGGTGGGGTTTTTAGATCAAGTTAGGGTAAGTGAATTAATTTTTGTGGAGGTTAGTGATTTTAGGGTTAAAAATGCTGCAGAAGTTATTAAAATATATGTAATTAGTGCTAGAAGTGTAAGTTGCGGGGTGTATTGAAGAATAATTATTATTCATCCTATATGTGCGATTGAGGAATAAGCTAAAATTTTTCGGAGTTGGGTTTGATTTAGTCCGCCTCATCCGCCTACAAGTGTAGAAATGAGACCTAGAGATGTTAAAAGAAGAGGGTCAATGGTTTGTGATACTTGAATAATTAAAGCAAGGGGGGCTAATTTTTGTCATGTTGATAAAATTAGTCCTGTTAATAAGTCTAATCCTTGTATAACTTCTGGTATTCAGAAGTGTATTGGTGCTAGTCCAATTTTAAGTGCTAAAGCAGTTATGATTATTATGTTAGCGTATGGATTAAGTATATGATTTATATCTCATTCTCCCGTAAGTCAGGCATTTGTTGTGCTTGCAAACAAAATTATTGCTGCTGCTGTTGCTTGAGTTAAGAAATATTTTGTGGTTGCTTCTACTGCTCGGGGGTGATGGTGTTGTGCTATTAACGGAATAATAGCCAGGGTATTAATTTCTAATCCCATTCAAGCTAAAAGCCAGTGTGAACTGGCAAAAGTTAAGGTAGTTCCTAATCCTAGGCTTGATAATAAAATTATTAGTACATAGGGGTTCATTGATGGAGGAGGGACTTTAACCGTCATGTTCGGGGTATGGGCCCGAAAGCTTTATTAGCTGACCCCATCTTAGAAAGTGGTGTAGAGGAAGCACTAAGAGTTTTGATCTCTTGGGCATGGGTTCAACCCCCTTCTTTCTAAGAACTGAGGGGACTTTAACCCCTATAAGCCACTCTATCAAAGTGGTCCCTAAACATTCGGGCACGGTTCCTAAGCTAAAGTTGAGGGGGAAGGCCTGCTAGGGCGGTTGGAAGGGCAATATGTCATAGTACAAGGGCTAGTGTTAAAGGAAGAAAGTTTTTTCAGATAAGATGTATAAGTTGGTCATATCGAAATCGTGGGTATGAGGCTCGGACCCATAAAAATGCTATTGATAAAAATGCGGCTTTAGTTATAAGATTAATTGTTGTTAGTTCTGTAATATTTAAGAAATTTGATGCCCCCAGGAATAGCACAGCTGAGAGTGTATTTATAAGTAAAATGTTTGCATATTCAGCTAAGAAAAATAAGGCAAAAGGGCCCCCTGCATATTCTACGTTAAAGCCTGAGACTAACTCTGATTCACCTTCTGTTAAGTCAAACGGGGCTCGATTTGTCTCTGCTAGTGTTGAAATGTATCATATTGCGGCCAAAGGTCATGCTGGTGCTAATAGTCAAATGCTTTCTTGAGTCGTATTGAAAGTTTGAAGTGTATAGCCACCAGAGAAAATAATTACTGATAAGAGAATTAATCCAAGGCTAACTTCGTAGGAAATTGTTTGGGCTACTGCTCGTAGGGCGCCGATTAGTGCATATTTTGAATTTGATGCTCATCCGGATCCTAAGATTGAATATACTGCTAGGCTTGACAGAGCTAAGATAAATAAGATACCAAGGTTTAGATCAATTACAGGATAAGGTAGGGGTATAGGGGCTCAAAGCATTATAGCTAAGGTGAGTGCAAGGATAGGGGTGGCTAAAAATAAAAATGGGGAGGATGTGGAAGGTCGGACGGGTTCTTTAATAAAAAGTTTAACACCATCTGCGATGGGTTGAAGTAATCCGTAAGGTCCTACAATATTTGGCCCTTTTCGTAGTTGTATATAACCTAAGACTTTTCGTTCAATTAATGTTAAGAAAGCTACTGCTAATAAAATTGGAACAATATAGGCTAAGGGATTAATTAAGTGATTTATTAAAATGTTTAGCATAAACTGGGAAGAGGACTTGAACCTCTGACATAAAGGGCTTAGACCTTTCGCAATTAACCATGCTCTGCCACCCCAGTATATCCTTATTTAGGACGTAGGGGTTTTGCCCTTCCTTTATTTAATTTATTTGTTTTCATTAATTAGGGGTGGGGCGTGCTTAAAGTATAGGCCCCTCTTTTCCGATCCTTTCGTACTAGGAAAAGTAGCTTTACAGATAGAAACTGACCTGGATTACTCCGGTCTGAACTCAGATCACGTAGGACTTTAATCGTTGAACAAACGAACCCTTAATAGCGGCTGCACCATTAGGATGTCCTGATCCAACATCGAGGTCGTAAACCCCCTCGTCGATATGGACTCTGGGAGAGGATTGCGCTGTTATCCCTAGGGTAACTTGGTTCGTTGATCGGCCTGCTTAGCCGGATCATTTTTGGTCAGATATTCTGTGACTTAGAAATGTTTTTCTTAGTTTTAGGGGATTTAGCCCAATCCACTCGGAGGCTTATTTTTTCTCCGTGGTCGCCCCAACCGAAGGTAAAGTTTTATTTTCCACTAAGTTTTTGCTTTTTATTAAGTTGTTTAACGTGGTTAAAATTTTATACCTTAAGCTCCAAAGGGTCTTCTCGTCTTGTATGTTTATACCCGCTTCTGCACGGATAGATCAATTTCACTGACTTGAAGGGGGAGACAGTTAAGCCCTCGTTTAGCCATTCATACAGGTCTCTATTTAAAAGACAAGTGATTGCGCTACCTTTGCACGGTCAAAATACCGCGGCCGTTGAACCCGTAGTCACTGGGCAGGCTGGACCTCCTATACTTAATTTTCTGCAGGAGGCGATGTTTTTGGTAAACAGGCGAGGCTTTTGTTTGCCGAGTTCCTTCCCTTTCTTTTAGTCTTTCCTATATTTTACACACCAGTGTGGGGTTAACGATTTATTTATTGTGAGGTTTTCTTGGTTTTTTTATTAATCACAATACCCTCTTTGATTGGGTTCGTTAATTTCCAGTGGTTGGTCCGATCTGGTTTACACTTGTGTTGGGAGAAGAATAATTCTTCTTGTTACTCATTTTAGCATAATTTCTTCCATGCGGGCATGGATTAGCCTGATAATATTAGGGGAATAAGATTTTTTATCGGTATAATAAATTAATTTCTGTCTGAGCTTTAACGCTTTCTGATTAGGTGGCTGCTTTTAGGCCCACTAGAACAGTAAATTTTATGGAGTGTGATCTTTATCCTCCTGAAAAGGTTGTATCCTTTGTTAAAAAGGCTGTACCCTTTTTAACTAACTCTTATAGATTTCCCTGTGTCTTAATATAGTTTTAAACTGATTTGGGGTTTATAAGGCTGAACTCCTATCCATTTCTCAGGCAACCAGCTATCACCAGGTTCGGTAGGTCTGTCACTTCTACCCGGAGCTCTTCCCACTCTTTTGCCACAGAGACGGGTTGGCCCTAAATTAAAAGGCTGTCTCGGGGTAGCTCACTTGGTTTCGGGGTTTCAAACTAAAGGTCTCTTTGCTTGAAGATACTGGCTAAATCATGATGCAAAAGGTACAAGTTTTAATCTTTGTTTTTTATTGCTTATATGGATTATTTCATTTCTCTTTCAGCTTTCCCTTGCGGTACTTTCTCTATTGCTTAAAATTGAACCTTTTCCGTCTCCCGTACTAAGGTAAAAAAATGGTTTAGTTTATTGTTTATGATTTTGGTCTTGTTATTAATATTGTTATATTAAATTTGTGGTAAAGCTAGCTGTTTAGCTCAGGGTAATCCAATTTGCATGGATGTCTTCTCGGTGTAAGTGAGATGCTTAACTAACTCAGCCATACCCTGAATTTTATCCAAGTGCACCTTCCGGTACACTTACCATGTTACGACTTGCCTCCCCTTGTCAGTGCTTTAATATTATGAATTTTAGTTGCATGTTGACAGGGGAGAGTGACGGGCGGTGTGTACGCGCCTCAGAGCCGGGTTCAAAAGGACACTCTGTTTCCTTTTTACTACTAAATCCTCCTTTAAGCACCATTTCATGTTGCGTTTCCGTAGTATTCTGTAATAGAAAATGTAGCCCATTTCTTCCCTCTTCGTACGCTACACCTCGACCTGACGTTCTGGATTATATCCATTGTGCTTACTTTTATTACCTTCACAGGGTAAGCTGACGACGGCGGTATATAGGCTGGGATGGCTAGAAGTGGTGAGGTTTAACGGGGGTTATCGGTTATAGAACAGGCTCCTCTAGGGGGGTCTAAGGCACCGTCAGGTCCTTTGGGTTTCAAGCTGATGCTCGTAGTACCCGGGCGGACATTTAATTGTATTTTTATGTCTGGGTTTATGGCTGAGCATAGTGGGGTATCTAATCCCAGTTTGTTTCTCAGCTTTCGTGGGGTCAGGTGGACTTTGTTAAAGCTACTTTCGTATAAATTGGGCTTCGGGCTCCTAGAAACGTATGACGGCCAAGGGGCCATTTGGCTTTAAAAAATTAATGTTTTCCTTAACCACCCTTTACGCCGTGGTGTTATCAACTTAGGCCTCTCGTTTAACCGCGGTGGCTGGCACGAGTTTTACCGGCCCTATTAACTCTAACTGAGTCAAGTTTTCACTTATGGCTTAATGTTTATCACTGCTGAATTCCCTTGGGGGTGTGGCTTGGCTAGGCGTCTTGGGCTAAAAATTGTGCCTGATGCTCGCTCCTCGTCCCCGGGCGGGGGATTAAGGGCATACTCACGGGGTTGCGGAGACTTGCATGTGTAAGTTGAGTTAAAGCTGATAATAAGGTTGGGACCATGCCTTTATGCATGTGGAGCTTTCTAGGGCCCATCTTAACATCTTCAGTGTTATGCTTTTTATTAAGCTACACTAGC